CCGTAGAAAGACATCACGAGTCCTTGTGGAAAAAAAATGATTTGCTGAGGCGGAAAAAAAGATATCAAATTTCTACCAAGATAACTGGAAGTTCCAACTAATAAGAAGCCTAATGAACCTAAAAAAAGGATAAAGGCCCAGCAGAAATTACTTATTTTTCGAGACCCCGTTATAAGTTCTATCCATATATGTTCTGATCGCCAAGTCATACTTTACCCGATTGCATTTTATTGGAATTGAGATAATACCCCAGAGAAATTTGACTTTACTTTTTTGTTTCCGAAGTAACTCTCATCAACTAGCACTAGTTTGAGGTGACCTAGCACTAGTTTGATGTCAACCTTTAGGAGTAATTCATCAAATTGGTTAAATCTAAAATAATAACATACTCTTTATTTAATACGATCCCACTATACATATCGATATACATAGAGATTCACCGACTACATTTCAGCCATCCAGCGATCCTGATCTATTTGAAAATTGCTAGAATTGATATATCCATATATCATATTTCTGCAGGCATAAGAGTTTTTTCCTTTATGTTCGGTGGAAATCACATGTTATACTATATTCCAATAAATAGATATCTGTGTTATGATACAAGTCCACGTTTTCAAAAAAAAAATGGATGAGATTGGGTCCCAGCGGATCTAAACAATCTTATTTTTTTGAACATGAAGAAATAAAGAAGCCATTGCAATTGCCGGAAAGACTAGGCCTACTAACGGCACAAAAATAGATGGAAGGTTCAAATTTGTCATAGAAGGGGTACCTCGATTTACTATTTGTATCTGTTATTATGTTATTATATAAATAAAGATATCTTGTAATAATTATAATTAAATTAAGAATTTGAATTCTAATTACTAATTAGAAATTAGATAATATTTATTATTAATAGAATTTGAAGAATTTGAAATTCTTAGTATAGATCTAAGTATCTATATATCTAAATCTAACTGAGTAGGTATAATAAGTGCAAAGAATGTAGAACTGTAGAACTAAATAAATGGACTTATTCATCTCCTACATGAGAAAGATATGTATCATAATAAACTTTATTATTTTTCTTCATTTCTTTGTCTTTTGTTCTTGTCTTCTAATTTTCTAAAAATAGATAAAGAGTTTCTTACAGATTATCGAAAGATTCGTTCGAATCCGACCCAACATGAATTTTTAGCTAAAATGGTTTTTCGAGAGATAGAGAAAGATACAAAACTCTATTATCTATATTTGAATTTCAAATTATATACCTAAGACAAGAAGAAGAAATTCGTTTTATTTTCCTAATTTCACGAAAGGAAGAACTCACTCTTGTTGATAAAGGCTTCTTGATTCGTAATCCGGAATATAGGTAAAAAAAAAGAGTTATCCTCAACTTTAGTTTTGATTCTTTCTACAATTAGATCTTCTATCACCAAAGAAAGCGCCATTATTATCTTATTTACTTTGATTCCGACAAACTAACTACTTTTTTGCTACAAACACAACTAAAATAATTGAACTTAGTGCTCTACTTGATTTTGCTTGACTTTTGATTCAAAGGAAAAAAGGCGTGGAGCTTAAATAACTCACTCAGAACGCTTTTTAAAAGATTACGTGGTACAATTAGGTCGAATAAACCCTTCTGGAATAAGTATTCAGCTGCTTGTGAACCTTCGGGTACTGTTTTATTCAATGTTTGTTCAATTACTCTTTTACCTGCAAATGCAATGTAGGCATTGGGTTCGGCAATAATGATATCCCCCAACATACCAAAACTAGCTGTCACTCCACCAGTTGTCGGAGATGTAAGGATTGATACATAAAATAACTTTTTATTTAATTGATAATCATATAAAGCAGACGATATTTTAGCCATTTGCATCAAGCTCAAACTTCCTTCCTGCATGCGCGCCCCCCCAGAAGCACACACTATAATAAGGGGTAAAATTTGATTGGCAGCGTGTTCAATCAAACGGGTGATTTTCTCTCCGACTACGGATCCCATACTACCCCCCATAAACTGAAAATCCATAACCCCAATTGCTACGGGAATGCCGTTTAGTTGGCCTATGCCTGTTTGAACAGCCTCGGTTAATCCTGTCTTTCTTTGATAAGAATCAATACGATCTTTATAAGGCTCCTCCTCCGAATGAAATTCAATGGGATCCAGAGAGACCATGTCTTCATCCATAGGATCCCAAGTACCCGGATCGATCAAAAGTTCAATTCTATCTGAACTACTCATTTTCAAATGATATCCACATTGTTCACAAATATTCATTTTTGATTTCAAAAATTTCTTATAATTTAATCCATAACAATTTTCGCATTGAACCCACAAATGCCTGTATTTTTGAGTTACCTCGAGATCATTAGAACTTTCTCTTATAGTTAAATCACTGCCCTTCGTGCGAGTTCGTCTACTGGAACCCTCGTTTTCACTACTATTTCGACTTTCACCACCACAAATGGCCCTATAAATGTAACTGTCACCGTAATTCTCACTACCACT